TAATAGCGAAAAATCTCGTCCGTATGTTATTCCTTCAAACTCCCGAATGGTCCGCGGATTGGAGGGATTGGAAGAAAGAAGTACATATCAAATGCACTTATAGTGGCGTTCAAATATCAGACACAGAATTTCCGAGCAACTGGTTAATGGACGGTATTCAGATAAAGGTCCTATTCCCTTTCTATCCGAAACCTTGGCGCAGATCTAAGCTACGATCCCGTCATAGAGATCCAATGAAAGAGAAAAAAAGAAATGCAGATTGGGAAAATAAAAGAAAAAGGAAACCGAAACAGTCTTTTTATTTAACAATCTGGGGAGGGGCAGTGGAAAGACCTTTTGGTCGTCCTCAAAAAATACCTTCTTTTTTTAAACCCATTTGGAAAGAACTCCAAAAAAGAATTAGAAAAGAGAAAAAGAAACATTTTTCAGTTCTAATAAGAGCTTTAATACAAAGGTTTCCATTTCTACGGACAATACTAGGGATCTTAGAAGATAAAACGAGATGGATTCAAAATCAAAAAATAACTCCATTTATAAAAAAAAAAATAAAAGAATTTGCAAAAAAAAATCCCAATTTCCGCAAATCAAATAGAGAAATAAAAAGGAGAGTATCTCAACTTCAAATGCCTCAAAAGCAAAACTCTATCAGAATCCTCCCGGCAAGACGCAATCGGGGGGGGGTTGGGGTTTCCAAAAGAAAGGTCCCTCGATATAATAATAGATATAATAATAGAATGGCCTTTCGATCTAATCCTCCTGCGACTGCTACAAATTTGACTCATTCACAAATTCAAATGAGGAAGATGTACATTAAGAGAAGGAGAATCGGGGGCGAAATAAAAAAATTGCAAGAAGAACTACTAGACCTCCTTCTAACTCCAGATGGAAATATTAGTGAGACAGGTCTTGATGCTGAAAAATTGGAAATATGGCTATCTACTTGGGAGATATTAAGCGGAATAGGTGCCCGATTAAAACATAAATTGCGCCTTATCATAAAATATTTATTCATTGAAAGAATATACATGGATATTTTTCTATGTACCATTAATATTTCCAGAATTCATGCACAACTTTTCTTTGAATCAAAAAGAAAAATGATCAATAAATACATTGAGAATATTGAAAAAAGAATTGATGAAACAAATCAAAAAAATGCAATTGACTTTATTTCGACTCTCAAAGAATCGCATTCTAATATTAGTAATGAGAAATCACAGACTTCTTGGGACTTATCTTCCTTGTCCCAAGCGTATGTATTTTACAATTTATCGCAAACACAAGTGATTAATAAGTATCACTTGAGATCTGTACTTCAAGATCGCGGAGCACATCTTTTTTTTAAGGATAGAATAAAAGACTATTTGCGGACACTAGGAATATTGGGTGCCAAATCAAGTCCTAAAAGACTTCCGAATTCTGGAATGAATGAATGGAAAAACTGGTTAAGGGGTCATTATCAATACAATTTCTCTCAGACTAGATGGTCTAGGTTAGTACCGCAAAAATGGCGAAATAAGGTCAGTAAACGTCGTACGAGTCAAAATAAAGAATCAAAAAAAGATTCATATGAAAAAGACCAACCCATTCATTGCGAGAAACAAAAAAATTATGTAATGAATTCATTACCGATTCAAAAACTCAAAAAAAACTACAGATATGATCTTTTATCACATAAATATATTCATTATGAGGACAAGAAGGACTCATACTCATATATTTCTATTAGTGATTATCTAGGAGAAGATAGTGATTATCTAGGAGAAGAGTCTATTATTAATACGGATAAAAATATGGGTAGAAAATATTTGGAGTGGAGAATTATTCATAATTTTATTAGAAAGAATATCGGTATTAAGACCCCGACCAATAGAGATACTGGAACCAACATTAATAAAAATACTAAGACTGGGACTAATAATTATCAAATAATTGATAAGAAAGATCTTTTTTCTCTCACGATTCATCAAGAAAGAAACCCATCCAATCAAAAAAACTTTTTTGATTGGATGGGAATGAATGAAGAAATGCTATATCGTTCCATATCGAATCTGGAAATGGAAACTTGGTTCTTCTCAGAATTAGTGCTACCTTATGGTGCATATAAGCATAAGCCGTGGATCATACCAATTAAATTACTTGTTTTAAATTATGAAAGCATTAGCGAAAATCAAAAAGAGTATCTTCGTGAATTAGAAAAGGCTCGTCGTGAAGTATTATCTAATCAATTATCTAATCAAAAAGGAAAAGAACAGCCGGGCCAAAAGAATCTCGGATCAGATCCGCAAAATCAACAAAAAGATCTTGAAAAAGATTACGCGGAATCAGACATTAATAAAAAAGGTAGAAAACAAAGACGATTCAAGAAGAATATTAGTCAAGCACAACTAAATTTATTCCTGAGAAAACAATTGCTTTCTCAATTAGACTTGAATCCTTTTTTGAATAGACCAGTGATGACGAGTATCAGGGTATATTGTTTCCTGCTTAAGAAGATAAAAAATCCAAAGGATATTGCTATATACTCTATACGAATAGGAGACATTCGTGCGGATATAATGGAGGAGCTACGGCGTTCGATGGATCCTAGTCTAAATGTTCCAGAATTAATAAAAGGAGGAATAATGATTATCGATCCGATTCGTTTGTTTATAAAATTGGATGGACAATCAATTATGTATCAAACAATAGGTATTTCCTTGGTCCATAAGAATAAGCACCAAACTAATCAAAGATGCCGAGAAAAGAAATATGATTTGCTTGTTCTTGACAATCTTCCATCTACTAGACGTCGTAGAGAATATAGAATTCGAGTTTGTTTTAATTCTGGAGCTTGGGAATTTTTGGATAGCGATCCAGTATTGGTCGACGACTACAACATAAGGAACTGTGTGCATTTTTTGGATGAGGACAAGCATATTGATACGGATAGAAATAAATTGATCCAATTCAAATTGTTTCTTTGGCCCAATTATCGATTAGAAGATTTAGCTTGTATGAATCGCTACTGGTTTGATATCAATAATGGAAGTCGTTTCAGTATGTCAAGGATACATATGTATCCACGATTCAGAATTAGTTGATGGTACGTTTGCTATATATCTATATTATGTGTCATATCCAGCAGATAAAGGCATACAGATGTACACAGGTTATGATACATTCTGATACACGATACTGATTCAATGATGTATCATAGCAATTGGATCTAGGAATGAATCGGAAGAATTTTCTTAAGTCCAAATCATTACCTTTTGTGAGCATAGAAATATACCATCTCTTTCTATCGAATCCAATGAAGAAATACAATTTGGAATTGGATTCGATAGACAAAAGTAGTCTATGACTAAATCCAGATTATTTTATTGTGCGTACCAGACCTAAACGAGCGGCATTATTATTATTTCTGATCAGTAATATCAGAAAAGAAAGAAAAAAGAGAAAGAAATTTTTATGATAAAAAACTCATTAATCTCGGTTATTCCGCAAGAAGAAAAAAACAAAGGATCTGTTGAATTTCAAATATTCAGTTTCACCAATAAGATACGGAGACTTACTTCCCATTTGGAATTGCACAGAAGAGACTATTTATCTCAGAGAGGTCTGCGGAAAATTCTTGGAAAACGTCAACGACTACTGGCTTATTTGTCAAAGAAAAATAGAGTACGTTATAAAGAATTAATTGGTCAGTTGGATATTCGGGAACCAAAAATTCGTTAATTTGAAGATTCGTTTGAATTATTTGGTTTATTGGATCTTGAATTTTGATGAACCTCGTTTCCAGCAATTCATGAAATAATGAATCAGGGGAAGAAAACATATGACTGTACCGGAAACAAGAAAAGACTTCATGATAGTCAATATGGGTCCGCACCACCCATCAATGCATGGTGTTCTTCGACTCATCGTTACTCTAGATGGTGAAGATGTTATTGACTGTGAACCCGTATTGGGTTATTTACATAGGGGGATGGAAAAAATTGCGGAAAACCGAACAATTATACAGTATCTACCTTATGTAACACGTTGGGATTATTTAGCTACTATGTTCACAGAGGCAATAACGGTAAATGCACCAGAACAATTGGGAAATATTCAAGTACCTAAAAGAGCCAGCTATATCAGAGTCATTATGCTGGAGTTGAGTCGTATAGCTTCTCATTTATTATGGCTTGGGCCTTTTATGGCAGATATCGGTGCACAGACTCCTTTCTTCTATATTTTCAGAGAGAGGGAATTGCTATATGATCTATTCGAAGCTGCCACAGGTATGCGAATGATGCATAATTATTTCCGTATCGGGGGAGTAGCTGCTGATCTACCTCATGGCTGGATAGATAAATGTTTGGATTTCTGCGATTATTCTTTAACAGGAGTTGTTGAATATCAAAAACTTATTACGCGGAATCCCATTTTTTTGGAACGAGTTGAAGGAGTGGGCATTATTGGTGGAGAAGAAGCAATAAATTGGGGTTTATCAGGACCAATGCTACGAGCTTCCGGAATCCAATGGGATCTTCGTAAAGTTGATCGTTATGAGTGTTACGATGAATTCGATTGGGAAGTCCAATGGCAAAAAGAAGGAGACTCATTAGCTCGTTATTTAGTACGAATCAGTGAAATGGCGGAATCCATAAAAATGATTCAACAGGCTCTGGAAGGAATTCCGGGCGGGCCCTATGAGAATTTAGAAGTACGGCGCTTTGATAAAGCAAGGGATTTCGAATGGAATGATTTTAAATATCGATTCATTAGTAAAAAGCCTTCTCCCACTTTTGAATTGTCGAAACAAGAACTTTATGTGAGAGTCGAAGCCCCAAAAGGAGAATTGGGAATTTTTCTGATCGGAGATAATAGTGGTTTTCCCTGGAGATGGAAAATTCGTCCACCCGGTTTCATCAATTTGCAAATTCTTCCTCAGCTAGTTAAAAGAATGAAATTGGCTGATATCATGACGATACTAGGTAGTATAGATATCATTATGGGAGAAGTTGATCGTTGAAATGATAATTGATACGACAGAAATACAAGCTATCAATTCTTTTTCCAGATCGGAATCCTTAAAAGAGGTGTATGGCCTCGTATGGTTGCTTGTCCCTATTTTTACTCCTATAGTGGGAATCACAATAGGTGTACTCGTGATTGTGTGGTTAGAAAGAGAAATATCCGCAGGGATACAACAACGTATTGGTCCTGAATATGCTGGTCCTTTGGGAATTCTTCAAGCTCCGGCGGATGGGATCAAACTACTTTTCAAAGAGGATCTTCTGCCATCTAGAGGAGATGTTCGGTTATTCAGTATCGGACCATCTATAGCAGTCATATCCATTCTACTAAGTTATTCAGCAATTCCTTTTGGCTATCGTTTTGTTCTAGCCGATCTCAGTATAGGTGTTTTTTTATGGATCGCTATTTCCAGTATTGCTCCTATTGGACTTCTTATGTCAGGATATGGATCGAATAATAAATATTCCTTTTCGGGTGGTCTACGAGCCGCTGCTCAATCCATTAGTTATGAAATACCGTTAACTCCATGTGTGTTATCAATATCTCTACGTGTGATTCGTTCGAACATGAACTTTTACCTCTTTCCTTTCTTTCTAGGAAAGGGGTTGAGTGTATTGAATAGATATCTTTCTTTTTTTTTTTATTCATCATTCGGGTCAATGAATTAAACCAGATAGTTATATGAGTGAAACAAAACAGCTTATAAATTTGCAGTCAAAAGATTGATTCTCATTCCCTATGTACGAGAGTAAGGTGAAAGCAAACATAAGCAGTGGAAACTGTTTATCCCAAGATTGGTTGATTAGTCACCATGACTTGAAGCGGATGCAAAAGATCAACTGTATAGAGTTTCTACAATTGTATTGTATGTATTACCATACCATACCGGGGATCAATCAAAAATGAGTGGACGGTTAGGAACACCAAGGTACACAAAGGATTAATAATGGAGATAATGTAAGGTATCCAAAAGGATATTTTGCCATAAAAGGAATCATAATGAGGACTTTAAGTTGGTAGAAATGATCAAGCAGTACTTCCTCACGATTCTGATCCAGAGTATGCTCTTATCCACTGATTAAAGAAATAACTATCGGGAACGAAATAATCCTTTCCTTTTTTAGTTTAGAATCCCCTCTTTTTCTTTTTAGTGAGAAAGAAGAACAGGAACGGAAGAAATAAAATACAATAGGAAACCCCGAATACTATACTAAGATGTCTTTGTTTATCTCCTCCAACCCATCCATATTCATACAGATGGAATTCCTATCATGATACACTGAACTAGTGTATGTAGTGTCTAATTATTTTTCGTAATCGAAAGATATGGGTCGTCTATTGATACAACGAGTACGAGTATTTTATTGAAGGACTAAGCTATTACTAAACAAAAATCAATTAGAATTTGAAAATAAAGGATGAGATCAATTCAGAAGCGCTTTTTATTTGTTATTAGAGCAGACAGAATTTCATTGGTCGAATTCAGAACTCTCCGATGCATCTTTACTCTACCCACCCTACAAACATGCCAAAGTAATAAGGAACCAGTCTTTTGATTTATTTGTGGCCGTTGAGGAGCCGTATGAAGCTGAGGTTTCATGTACGGTTCTGGAATAGCGATGGGAACGGTGATGTTATCATCGACTATGATTATCTAACAGTTCAAGTACAGTTGATATAGTTGAGGCACAGTCAAAATATGGGTTTTGGGGATGGAATCTGTGGCGTCAACCTATAGGGTTTTTAGTTTTTCTAATTTCTTCCCTAGCGGAATGTGAGAGATTACCCTTTGATTTACCAGAAGCAGAAGAGGAATTAGTAGCGGGTTATCAAACTGAATATTCAGGTATCAAATCTGGTTTATTTTACGTTGCTTCTTACCTAAATCTACTAGTTTCTTCATTATTTGTAACAGTTCTTTACTTGGGCGGTTGGGATCCATATATTCCGTACATATTCATTCCTGAACTTTTCGGAATAAATAAAACGGGTGGAGTCTTTGGAACAACAATTGGTGTCCTTATTACATTAGCTAAAGCTTATTTGTTCCTGTTCATTTCTATCACAACAAGATGGACTTTACCTAGGATGAGAATGGACCAACTATTAAATCTTGGATGGAAATTTCTTTTACCCGTTTCTCTAGGTAATCTATTATTGACAACTTCTTCCCAACTCCTTTCACTGTAACAGAATACATATTCGAAATTCATAACTTCTCTCAAGCAAGAGAAAGAAACATCAATTTATTCATAGATATCCGCTATATGTTCCCTATAGTGACTAGATTCATTAATTACGGGCAACAAACAATACGAGCTGCAAGGTACATTGGTCAAAGTTTCATGATTACCTTATCTCACGCGAATCGTTTACCTGTAACTATTCAATATCCTTATGAAAAATCGATCGTATCAGAACGTTTCCGCGGTCGAATCCACTTTGAATTTGATAAATGCATTGCTTGTGAAGTATGTGTTCGTGTATGTCCCATAGATCTACCCGTTGTTGATTGGAGATTGGAAACAGATATTAGAAAGAAACGACTGCTTAATTATAGTATTGATTTTGGAATCTGTATATTTTGTGGTAACTGCGTCGAGTATTGTCCAACAAACTGTTTATCTATGACTGAAGAATATGAACTTTCTACTTATGATCGTCACGAATTGAATTATAATCAAATTGCTTTGGGTCGGTTACCAATGTCAGTAATTGGAGATTACACAATTCGACCAATTATGAATTCGACTCAAATAAAAATAGCCATGGATAACCCCCTTGATTCAAGAACGATTACTAAGATTCAGTTTTGATCTAAAGGAGCGTAGTTTCTTTCTTTTTGGTTGGTTAGTAACTACAAAACATAACCGTTGATTGTTGAGAATCGCGGCTTGATTTGGATTTAGAATAGATTCATATATCCGTAATGATTTCGAAATATACAATTCCAACTGCTCTTTCGGATACAGAAGAAGGATTGGTCCAATAACTGTATCTACATCAATCCACACCACGTTGGGATTCAATTAGGAACGTATCCTTTACAAAAAAAAAAGAAAGATAGGGTAACCTCCTTTTTCCTGGCCCGGTCAGTAGTCAGTAAGGTCATGAAATATTTCAACTTATTTATCTCTTATTTTTATTTTACACATAATGGATTTACCTGGACCAATACATGATATTCTTTTAGTGTTTCTGGGATCGGGTCTTATATTAGGAGGCCTAGGAGTGGTATTACTTACCAATCCAATTTATTCTGCCTTTTCATTGGGATTGGTTCTTGTTTGTATATCTTTATTCCATATTCCATCTAACTCCTATTTTGTAGCTGCTGCACAGCTCCTTATTTACGTAGGAGCCATAAATGTCTTAATCGTATTTGCTGTGATGTTCATGAATGGTTCAGAATATTACAAGGATTTATATCTTTTGACAGTTGGAGATGGAGTCACTTTACTGGTTTGTACAAGTATTCTTTTTTCACTAATTACTACTATTTCAAATACGTCATGGTACGGGATTATTTGGACTACAAGATCAAACCAGATTATAGAGCAGGACCTGACAAGTAGCGTTCAACAAATTGGAATTCATTTATCAACAGATTTTTATCTTCCCTTTGAACTCATTTCTATAATTCTTTTAGTTGCCTTGATAGGCGCAATTGCTATGGCTCGTCAGTAATAAATACTTAGAATTAGAAATCAAAAATCAAAAATAAGGCCTTGTTCTGTGTTATGATTATCATATCACATAAATTTTCCTTCAGTTCTATTTTACTGTTATCTATAAAATTGAAGGGGTTTGAGTTTTAGTTCGATCTATTACTGATACCTTCCTTTGTTTCGTACTTGTTAGATTCTAGTCAATCAAATCGGTGAAATTTGACTCTTGTTCATATTGAAATCAATCTCGATTGATGAGGAGTTGGTCAATGATGACTGAGCATGTACTTATTTTGAGTGCCTATTTATTTTCTATCGGTATTTATGGATTGATCACAAGCCGAAACATGGTTAGAGCACTTATGTGTCTTGAGCTTATACTGAATGCGGTTAATATAAATCTAGTAACATTTTCGAATTTATTTGATAGTCGTCAATTAAAAGGAGACATTTTCTCGATCTTTATTATAGCTATTGCAGCCGCTGAAGCTGCTATTGGACCAGCTATTGTTTCGTCGACCTATCGTAACAGAAAATCAACTCGTATCAATCAATCGAATTTGTTGAATAAATAGTCGTTATAAATCGTTATAAATAAAGTATAAATAAAGACAGATAGAATATTTACCAATTCAAATTAGTGTGTTATGGATAACTCGTATGACCATGTTTGCTGAAACGTAAGATATCAAAATATCTTGGCTTGGCTCTCTTTCATGAACAGATCCAGAAGTAGATTGATTATCAAAAAAAATTCTGGTAAACCACTGATTCGTCTGGTGTTTGCAATATATGATTCAGTTACTACTGATTTGACCAGATCGAAAATTGATAACGTTCAAAAAATGGATAAATCCAATGTCACATTCAGTAAAGATTTATGATACATGTATAGGGTGTACTCAATGTGTACGAGCTTGTCCCACAGATGTATTGGAAATGATACCTTGGGACGGATGCAAAGCTAAGCAAATTGCTTCTGCTCCAAGAACGGAGGACTGTGTAGGTTGTAAGAGATGTGAATCCGCTTGTCCAACGGATTTCTTGAGTGTCCGGGTTTATTTATGGCATGAGACAACTCGCAGCATGGGTCTAGCTTATTGATACGTTTCATACAATTCCACTTGAATCCATTTGATTCCTTTTTACCGACAAAAACCCGCACCCGAGAAAATCGATTTTCTCGGGTGCGGGTTTTTCTGGTCAAAGTCTATCTTGTCTTTATCACGAGTTATTTTCCTTGGTTAACAATAATTGTCGTTTTTCCAATATCCGCGGGTTTATCAATTTTCTTTCTCCCTCATAGAGGAAATAGGGTGGTTCGGTGGTATACTATTTGTATCTCCATGTTAGAACTCCTTCTAACAACCTATGCATTCTGTTATCATTTTCAATTGGACGATCCATTAATCCAATTGAAGGAGGATTATAAATGGATAAATATTTTTGATTTTCACTGGAGACTAGGAATCGATGGACTTTCCATAGGACCCATTTTACTGACGGGATTCATCACTACTTTAGCTACTTTAGCGGCTCGGCCAGTTACTCGAGATTCGCGATTGTTCTATTTCCTAATGTTAGGAATGTACAGCGGTCAAATAGGATTATTTTCTTCTCGAGACCTTTTACTTTTTTTCATCATGTGGGAGTTGGAATTAATTCCTGTTTACCTACTTTTATCCATGTGGGGGGGTAAGAAACGTCTGTACTCAGCTACAAAGTTTATTTTGTACACTGCGGGGGGTTCAATTTTTCTCTTAATGGGAGTTCTAGGTATGGGTTTATATGGTTCCAATGAACCAACATTAAATTTTGAAACATCAGCTAATCAATCATATCCCTTGGAATTGGAAATAATATTCTATTTTGGTTTCTTTATTGCTTATGCTGTCAAATCGCCGATTCTACCCTTACATACATGGTTACCAGATACCCATGGAGAAGCACATTACAGTACATGTATGCTTCTAGCCGGAATCTTATTAAAAATGGGAGCATATGGGTTAATTCGGATCAATATGGAATTATTACCCCATGCCCATTCTATATTTTCTCCTTGGTTGATAATAGTAGGAACGATTCAAATAATCTATGCAGCTTCAACTTCTCCAGGTCAACGCAATTTAAAAAAGAGAATAGCCTATTCCTCGGTATCTCATATGGGTTTCACAATTATAGGAATTGGTTCCATAACCGATATGGGTCTCAATGGAGCTATTTTACAAATAATTTCTCATGGATTTATTGGCGCTGCACTTTTTTTCTTGGCAGGAACGGCGTACGATAGAATACGTCTTGTTTATCTCGACGAAATGGGAGGAATAGCCATCCCAATGCCAAAAATATTTACCATGTTCAGTAGCTTCTCGATGGCTTCTCTTGCGTTACCAGGAATGAGTGGTTTTGTTGCAGAATTGGTAGTCTTTTTTGGAATAATTACTAGTCCGAAATATCTTTTAATGCCAAAAGTACTAATTACTTTTGTAATGGCAATTGGAATGATATTAACTCCTATTTATTCATTATCTATGTCACGTCAGATATTCTATGGATACAAGCTGTTTCATGTTCCAAATTCTTCTTTTTTGGATTCTGGACCACGCGAACTATTTGTTTCGATCTGTATCTTTCTACCCGTAATAGGTATCGGTATTTATCCCGATTTCCTTCTCTCACTATCAGTTGACAAGGCAGAAACTATTCTATCTAATTACTTTTATAAATAGTTTTCATCAATAAGACGTCAAATAATCCTGTGATTTAAAAGATCGTTCACTGTACAATGAAAAAACAAAAGAAAAAATGAAGTGAATCGGAATTGGAATCAGATACATCTCGAGTTTTTGAGAACCATTTACATTTTAAATCACTACTAAATGGTCCTCAAAAACTCGCACAAACTTTCGTTATATGGATTGATATTTCTATGTATTTAGTCCATTTCTTCAATTAGATGTTAATGTGAATGAACCATAACTATGTAGTCCTATTCCTAATAGATTGACCCCAAAATAGCATATCCAAATTATAAGAAATCCCGCAGAAGCCACAATTGCCGAATTCGCGCCTTGCAAATTCCGATTTGTTCTAATATGTAAATAAATCGCGAATATGGTCCAAGTAATAAACGCCCAAGTTTCCTTGGGGTCCCAATTCCAATAAGATCCCCATGCCTCATTAGCCCATACCGCTCCCGAAAGAATGCCTATAGTTAAAAAGGTAAACCCTAGACTAATGACACGATAACTCCAATGATCCAATCGCTGAGTCAATTGATACCTGTGATAATTTCTAAATGAAAGAAAAGAAGTGCTTTGTAAAAGACTTCTTTTTTCATTCAAGTAGTGGATCTCCCCAAAGTAAAATGACCCAATTAAGAAATTCTTGCTTTTGCCAACAATGCCTATGTTTTTTCGAAATGTAATGAATAAAAGAGCTACTGATAATAACGATCCGCATAAAAGAGCTGCATAGCTCAATACCATCATACTTACGTGCATCATTAACCACTGGGATTGTAGGGCGGGGACTAATATTGCAGATTGATGTATTTGAGTTGAAAGACCCGAAGTCGCAAAGCCTTGGGTAAAAATAGCGCTTGGCGCGATTATTGTGCTTAAATCATTTTTCTTTTTGTGGTTCCCTATTTTAGGAACCATATGAATAATAGAGAAACTCCATGAAAGGAACATTAATGATTCATATAAATCACTTAACGGAAAATGTCTCGAATAAATCCAACGAGTAACTAATAATCCTGTTATACAGAAAAAAGTGGCTATCATGCCTTTTTCTGACGAATTATATAGTCCGACAATTTCATGGACTAAGAAAGTCATCAAATGAATCGTAATAACAATTGAAATGATCGAAAAAGAAATATGAGTTAATATATGTTCTAGGGTCGTAAATATCATAAAAAAATCATTAAAATTGAAAAAGGGTCCCCAATTACAAAATTGTAGTTCCAAATGAAATTGAATATAGGATTTATAGTGCCCCTTTTAGAGATGCCGCCACTCGGATTCGAACCGAGATGCTTTAGCACTGCTTCCTAAGAGCAGCGTGTCTACCGATTTCACCATAGCGGCTTGATCGAAGTCATCATAGTCCATATGATGTTCAATCGTCAAGATTGAAGGATTCAATGCAATATGTTTTAGGAAACGTTAGAATCGACGAATAAAGACTTGTTCAAATGAACATTTGAACGTTCAATAATATTATTGCGATGTGCTGTCATTTTTAACAACGGGTTTTCACGTAGTATAAGTTCTCTCGGAACAGTTGGAACTAGATGGTTATGTCCTCAGTTGAGGTCTAGAACTAAGAAATTCCCCTTTATCATTTTTGATAATTCATTTTTCAATGAACAAAAGAAAATAAATAGGCTTTTTTATGTATCACAATTGGATAACTACATCCAAGGGCTTTCTGGAAATATTTATTTAGTTTGGTATTCAAACTGTATTAATGGTTGGGATCCTGATTGTATACATAATTCGTCGTGTAAAGATTTACCAAACCGATTAGGTATTGGGCTGCATATAAAATAAAAGAGTTTCAATCTCTATCAGAATTTTATCATATGGTATGTACTTTACTTATAATTTAAATAAAGTCTATTAGAAAGAAAATCCATATCTAAAATAGATCCGATGTTTGGACCCTAGAATTGATCAATCTATATATCCGAATCCATTTTGGATTGCGGAAGATTGACTTCTTGTTCGTACATAAATATCGATCTAAAGGGGATCCGGAAAGTTACAAAGCAAAGTCTTAAAATATTTTAATCCATTACTTTCATAGTTTCAAGGATTCATTCATTTTTACTACAGATTTTATACCCGCCTACGGAAAAAAAAAAATTTTCATAAAGGGAGCGTCGTTCATACTTGTTTCAAATTTTCCAAAAATATTAATGACGTATAACTATTCGGGATACATAATCAAATTCACCTTTCACAATAAAATAAAATTGGTTGTGAAAAGTGAATTGATGGGGAAAATAACAATCCCCATCTCTCCTATTATAAATAGGGACTTTAATGAAAAGTCAAACCTTTTATTTTGATTTTGGATTTTGAAAAAAAAAATCCAAATTTGTTCTTTTATGAGAACAAGAATAGAAAGACATAGAAATCTACAAATTCTTATGTAGATTCAGATTATTCCAAAGTCTTATTTATTACTTATTGTTTGTTGGATAAAAGAAACTTTTTGAATACCCGGTAGAAATAGATTTTGCTAAAGATAAAGCTTTTATCGCTGACCAATATCCCTTTTTCTTCCAAAAATTCCTACGAATACGCTTTTTTGACATAGAAGTACGTTTCTTTGGAACCGCCATTTCAATTTTGAACTTTTATAGTTGGATGTGAAAGACATATAATATATATGTATTATTCAAAGCGAATAACTTTTTGCATTAATTACTTATAGTTTAGTTATTCCATAACTAAAACTTTCTTCTCCCATAACATACAAAAAAGCGAATACTCGTGTACCGTCTAGAGTATACCGGGGAGAAAGAAAAAAGAATATAGAAGAAAAAAACGATATTATTAAAATAGAATGTATTTTACATTTCTATTACATATTACATATATATACAATGTCCCGAGAAAGAAAACTTCGTACTAAATGAGCGTGATTATTTAATCGACGTAATGGTTAAATGATTGAAAATTTCCTATTCTTTCTTTATTTTATAAAAAAAAAAATAGTACTTATTACTTAATAAGTCACATTAACTTGGTTATTTGACGAATTCAATTGTCAATTCTTTATTTGAATTTTTTCCTTTGAATATAGGTAAAAGAGTCTGAATAATGAAGAATTCAAAATAATATTTGAGTTCTTTTATATATTGATTTTCTTATTTATTTTATTTTTTCTTTTTCCGAAAGAGAAAGAAAGGAACTGGGGAATCGGAAACAATTAATAAGAATTAAAAAAGTTTGATTTTATTATGGAACATACATATCAATATGCATGGATGATACCTTTCCTTCCACTTCCAGTTACTATATCAATTGGATTGGGACTTCTGCTTATTCCGACTGCAACAAAAAGAGCTCGTCGTATGTGGGCTTTTCCTAGTGTTTCATTGTTAACCATAGTTATGGTTTTTTCGGCCGATATATCTATTCAACAAATAAATGGCAGTTCCGTCTATCAATATCTATGTTCGTGGACCATCAATAATGATTTTTCTTTCGAGTTCGGGCACTTAATCGACCCACTTACTTCTATAATGTCAATATTAATTACTACTGTTGGAATTATGGTTTTTATTTATAGTGACAATTATATGTCTCATGATCAAGGATATTTGAGATTTTTTACTTCTATGAGCTTTTTCACTACTTCCATGTTGGGATTAGTTACTAGTTCCAATTTGGTACAAATTTATATTTTTTGGGAATTAGTGGGAATGTGTTCGTACCTATTAATAGGTTTTTGGTTTACACGACCAATTGCAGCAAATGCTTGTCAAAAAGCGTTTGTAACAAATCGTGTAGGGGATTTTGGTTTATTATTAGGAATCTTAGGTTTTTATTGGATAACGGGTTCTTTTGAATTTCGGGAATTGTTCGAAATCTTGAATAATTTGATCCCTAATAATGGGGTGAATTCTTTATTTGCTACTTTGTGTGCCTTCCTATTATTCGTTGGCGCAGTTGCTAAATCCGCACAGTTTCCTCTTCATGTATGGTTACCTGATGCCATGGAAGGGCCTACTCCTATTTCGGCTCTTATACATGCTGCCACTATGGTAGCGGCGGGAATTTTTCTCGTTGCTCGACTTTTTCCTCTTTTCAGAGTCATACCCCACATAATGGGTTTTATTTCTTTAATAGGTATAATAACGGTACTATTAGGAGCTACCTTGTCTCTTGCTCAAAGAGACATTAAAAGAAGTTTAGCCTATTCTACAATGTCTCAATTGGGTTATATTATGTTAGCTCCAGGTATAGGTTCTTATCGAGCTGCTTTATTCCATTTGATCACTCATGCCTATTCGAAAGCATTATTGTTTTTAGGATCCGGATCCGTTATTCATTCAATGGAATCTATTGTTGGCTATTCTCCAGATAAAAGTCAGAACATGGCTCTTATGGGTGGTTTAACAAAATATGTCCCAATTACAAAAACTACTTTTTACGCAGGTACACTTTCTCTTTGTGGTATTCCACCTCTTGCTTGTTTTTGGTCTAAAGATGAAATCCTTAATGACAGTTGGTTGTATTCACCAATTTTCGCGATAATAGCTTGTTCCACAGCAGGATTAACTGCATTTTATATGTTTCGGATTTATTTACTTACTTTTGAAGGGCATTTACGCGTTCAGTTTCAAAACTACAGTGGCACTAAAAACAGTTCCTTCTATTCAATATCTATATGGGGGAAAGAAGTGACGGAGTTGGTTAATAGAAATTTACCTTTCTTAGTAATTAATACTAAGAATGAAAGGCTTTCCTTTTTTTTGAATAAGGTATATCAAATTGGTGGGAATGTACGAAATCCGATGCAATTTTTTAGTACTCACTCCGACAATAAAGACACTTCCACATATCCCCCTGAGTCGGACAATACAATGCTATTGCCCCTACTTGTATTGTTCCTATTTACTTTGTTCATCGGATCCATAGGAATTCCTTTCGAACAATTAGGAACAGGTTTTGATATACTATCGAAATGGTTAACCCCGTCGATAAACCTTTTACATAAAAATTTGAACTATTCTGTGGATTGGTATGAATTTGTGACAAATGCCATTTTTTCAGTCAATATAGCCTTTTTGGGGATATTTATAGCGTCTCTTTTCTATGGGTCTGTTTATTCATCTTTTCAGAGTTTAGAATTAATTAATTCATTTGTGAAAATGGGTCCTAAGAGAACTTTCTATGACCGAATAATATATGGAATATACAGTTGGTCGTATAATCGTGGTTATATAGATATTGTTTATGAAACATCCTTAATTAAGGGTATAAGAGGATTAGCCCAACTAACTCATTTTTTTGATAAACAAATAATTGACGGAATTACGAATGGTATTGGCATTACAACTTTCTTTGTAGGAGAAGGTATCAAGTATGTAGGAGGCGGACGAATCTCTTCTTATCTTTTCGGATTTTTATCTTGTGTATTAGTTTTTTTCTTTTTATTAAGGACTAATTTTCTTTTTTGAATCATCGATTCTTATTAATGATATGTAAGAATTTGTAGATTTCTATGTCTTTCTATTCTTGTTCTCATAAAAGAACAAATTTGGATTTTTTTTTTCAAAATCCAAAATCAAAATAAAAGGTTTGACTTTTCATTAAAGTCCCTATTTATAATAGGAGAGATGGGGATTGTTATTTTCCCCATCAATTCACTTTTCACAACCAATTTTATTTTATTGTGAAAGGTGAATTTGATTATGTATCCCGAATAGTTATACGTCATTAATATTTTTGGAAAATTTGAAACAAGTATGAACGACGCTCCCTTTATGAAAATTTTTTTTTTTCCGTAGGCGGGTATAAAATCTGTAGTAAAAATGAATGAATCCTTGAAACTATGAAAGTAATGGATTAAAATATTTTAAGACTTTGCTTTGTAACTTTCCGGATCCCCTTTAGATCGATATTTATGTACGAACAAGAAGTCAATCTTCCGCAATCCAAAATGGATTCGGATATATAGATTGATCAATTCTAGGGTCCAAACATCGGATCTATTTTAGATATGGATTTTCTTTCTAATAGACTTTATTTAAATTATAAGTAAAGTACATACCATATGATAAAATTCTGATAGAGATTGAAACTCTTTTATTTTATATGCAGCCCAATACCTAATCGGTTTGGTAAATCTTTACACGACGAATTATGTATACAATCAGGATCCCAACCATTAATACAGTTTGAATACCAAACTAAATAAATATTTCCAGAAAGCCCTTGGATGTAGTTATCCAATTGTGATACATAAAAAAGCCTATTTATTTTCTTTTGTTCATTGAAAAATGAATTATCAAAAATGATAAAGGGGAATTTCTTAGTTCTAGACCTCAACTGAGGACATAACCATCTAGTTCCAACTGTTCCGAGAGAACTTATACTACGTGAAAACCCGTTGTTAAAAATGACAGCACATCGCAATAATATTATTGAACGTTCAAATGTTCATTTGAACAAGTCTTTATTCGTCGATTCTAACGTTTCCTAAAACATATTGCATTGAATCCTTCAATCTTGACGATTGAACATCATATGGACTATGATGACTTCGATCAAGCCGCTATGGTGAAATCGGTAGACACGCTGCTCTTAGGAAGCAGTGCTAAAGCATCTCGGTTCGAATCCGAGTGGCGGCATCTCTAAAAGGGGCACTATAAATCCTATATTCAATTTCATTTGGAACTACAATTTTGTAATTGGGGACCCTTTTTCAATTTTAATGATTTTTTTATGATATTTACGACCCTAGAACATATATTAACTCATATTTCTTTTTCGATCATTTCAATTGTTATTACGATTCATTTGATGACTTTCTTAGTCCATGAAATTGTCGGACTATATAATTCGTCAGAAAAAGGCATGATAGCCACTTTTTTCTGTATAACAGGATTATTAGTTACTCGTTGGATTTATTCGAGACATTTTCCGTTAAGTGATTTATATGAATCATTAATGTTCCTTTCATGGAGTTTCTCTATTATTCATATGGTTCCTAAAATAGGGAACCACAAAAAGAAAAATGATTTAAGCACAATAATCGCGCCAAGCGCTATTTTTACCCAAGGCTTTGCGACTTCGGGTCTTTCAACTCAAATACATCAATCTGCAATATTAGTCCCCGCCCTACAATCCCAGTGGTTAATGATGCACGTAAGTATGATGGTATTGAGCTATGCAGCTCTTTTATGCGGATCGTTATTATCAGTAGCTCTTTTATTCATTACATTTCGAAAAAACATAGGCATTGTTGGCAAAAGCAAGAATTTCTTAATTGGGTCATTTTACTTTGGGGAGATCCACTACTTGAATGAAAAAAGAAGTCTTTTACAAAGCACTTCTTTTCTTTCATTTAGAAATTATCACAGGTATCAATTGACTCAGCGATTGGATCATTGGAGTTATCGTGTCATTAGTCTAGGGTTTACCTTTTTAACTATAGGCATTCTTTCGGGAGCGGTATGGGCTAATGAGGCATGGGGATCTTATTGGAATTGGGACCCCAAGGAAACTTGGGCGTTTATTACTTGGACCATATTCGCGATTTATTTACATATTAGAACAAATCGGAATTTGCAAGGCGCGAATTCGGCAATTGTGGCTTCTGCGGGATTTCTTATAATTTGGATATGCTATTTTGGGGTCAATCTATTAGGAATAGGACTACATAGTTATGGTTCATTCACATTAACATCTAATTGAAGAAATGGACTAAATACATAGAAATATCAATCCATATAACGAAAGTTTGTGCGAGTTTTTGAGGACCATTTAGTAGTGATTTAAAATGTAAATGGTTCTCAAAAACTCGAGATGTATCTGATTCCAATTCCGATTCACTTCATTTTTTCTTTTGTTTTTTCATTGTACAGTGAACGATCTTTTAAATCACAGGATTATTTGACGTCTTATTGATGAAAACTATTTATAAAAGTAATTAGATAGAATAGTTTCTGCCTTGTCAACTGATAGTGAGAGAAGGAAATCGGGATAAATACCGATACCTATTACGGGTAGAAAGATACAGATCGAAACAAATAGTTCGCGTGGTCCAGAATCCAAAAAAGAAGAATTTGGAACATGAAACAGCTTGTATCCATAGAATATCTGACGTGACATAGATAATGAATAAATAGGAGTTAATATCATTCCAATTGCCATTACAAAAGTAATTAGTACTTTTGGCATTAAAAGATATTTCGGACTAGTAATTATTCCAAAAAAGACTACCAATTCTGCAACAAAACCACTCATTCCTGGTAACGCAAGAGAAGCCATCGAGAAGCTACTGAACATGGTAAATATTTTTGGCATTGGGATGGCTATTCCTCCCATTTCGTCGAGATAAACAAGACGTATTCTATCGTACGCCGTTCCTGCCAAGAAAAAAAGTGCAGCGCCAATAAATCCATGAGAAATTATTTGTAAAATAGCTCCATTGAGACCCATATCGGTTATGGAACCAATTCCTATAATTGTGAAACCCATATGAGATACCGAGGAATAGGCTATTCTCTTTTTTAAATTGCGTTGACCTGGAGAAGTTGAAGCTGCATAGATTATTTGAATCGTTCCTACTATTATCAACCAAGGAGAAAATATAGAATGGGCATGGGGTAATAATTCCATATTGATCCGAATTAACCCATATGCTCCCATTTTTAATAAGATTCCGGCTAGAAGCATACATGTACTGTAATGTGCTTCTCCATGGGTATCTGGTAACCATGTATGTAAGGGTAGAATCGGCGATTTGACAGCATAAGCAATAAAGAAACCAAAATAGAATATTATTTCCAATTCCAAGGGATATGATTGATTAGCTGATGTTTCAAAATTTAATGTTGGTTCATTGGAACCATATAAACCCATACCTAGAACTCCCATTAAGAGAAAAATTGAACCCCCCGCAGTGTACAAAATAAACTTTGTAGCTGAGTACAGACGTTTCTTACCCCCCCACATGGATAAAAGTAGGTAAACAGGAATTAATTCCAACTCCCACATGATGAAAAAAAGTAAAAGGTCTCGAGAAGAAAATAATCCTATTTGACCGCTGTACATTCCTAACATTAGGAAATAGAACAATCGCGAATCTCGAGTAACTGGCCGAGCCGCTAAAGTAGCTAAAGTAGTGATGAATCCCGTCAGTAAAATGGGTCCTATGGAAAGTCCATCGATTCCTAGTCTCCAGTGAAAATCAAAAATATTTATCCATTTATAATCCTCCTTCAATTGGATTAATGGATCGTCCAATTGAAAATGATAACAGAATGCATAGGTTGTTAGAAGGAGTTCTAACATGGAGATACAAATAGTATACCACCGAACCACCCTATTTCCTCTATGAGGGAGAAAGAAAATTGATAAACCCGCGGATATTGGAAAAACGACAATTATTGTTAACCAAGGAAAATAACTCGTGATAAAGACAAGATAGACTTTGACCAGAAAAACCCGCACCCGAGAAAATCGATTTTCTCGGGTGCGGGTTTTTGTCGGTAAAAAGGAATCAAATGGATTCAAGTGGAATTGTATGAAACGTATCAATAAGCTAGACCCATGCTGCGAGTTGTCTCATGCCATAAATAAACCCGGACACTCAAGAAATCCGTTGGACAAGCGGATTCACATCTCTTACAACCTACACAGTCCTCCGTTCTTGGAGCAGAAGCAATTTGCTTAGCTTTGCATCCGTCCCAAGGTATCATTTCCAATACATCTGTGGGACAAGCTCGTACACATTGAGTACACCCTATACATGTATCATAAATCTTTACTGAATGTGACATTGGATTTATCCATTTTTTGAACGTTATCAATTTTCGATCTGGTCAAATCAGTAGTAACTGAATCATATATTGCAAACACCAGACGAATCAGTGGTTTACCAGAATTTTTTTTGATAATCAATCTACTTCTGGATCTGTTCATGAAAGAGAGCCAAGCCAAGATATTTTGATATCTTACGTTTCAGCAAACATGGTCATACGAGTTATCCATAACACACTAATTTGAATTGGTAAATATTCTATCTGTCTTTATTTATACTTTATTTATAACGATTTATAACGACTATTTATTCAACAAATTCGATTGATTGATACGAGTTGATTTTCTGTTACGATAGGTCGACGAAACAATAGCTGGTCCAATAGCAGCTTCAGCGGCTGCAATAGCTATAATAAAGATCGAGAAAATGTCTCCTTTTAATTGACGACTATCAAATAAATTCGAAAATGTTACTAGATTTATATTAACCGCATTCAGTATAAGCTCAAGACACATAAGTGCTCTAACCATGTTTCGGCTTGTGATCAATCCATAAATACCGATAGAAAATAAATAGGCACTCAAAATAAGTACATGCTCAGTCATCATTGACCAACTCCTCATCAATCGAGATTGATTTCAATATGAACAAGAGTCAAATTTCACCGATTTGATTGACTAGAATCTAACAAGTACGAAACAAAGGAAGGTATCAGTAATAGATCGAACTAAAACTCAAACCCCTTCAATTTTATAGATAACAGTAAAATAGAACTGAAGGAAAATTTATGTGATATGATAATCATAACACAGAACAAGGCCTTATTTTTGATTTTTGATTTCTAATTCTAAGTATTTATTACTGACGAGCCATAGCAATTGCGCCTATCAAGGCAACTAAAAGAATTATAGAAATGAGTTCAAAGGGAAGATAAAAATCTGTTGATAAATGAATTCCAATTTGTTGAACGCTACTTGTCAGGTCCTGCTCTATAATCTGGTTTGATCTTGTAGTCCAAATAATCCCGTACCATGACGTATTTGAAATAGTAGTAATTAGTGAAAAAAGAATACTTGTACAAACCAGTAAAGTGACTCCATCTCCAACTGTCAAAAGATATAAATCCTTGTAATATTCTGAACCATTCATGAACATCACAGCAAATACGATTAAGACATTTATGGCTCCTACGTAAATAAGGAGCTGTGCAGCAGCTACAAAATAGGAGTTAGATGGAATATGGAATAAAGATATACAAACAAGAACCAATCCCAATGAAAAGGCAGAATAAATTGGATTGGTAAGTAATACCACTCCTAGGCCTCCTAATATAAGACCCGATCCCAGAAACACTAAAAGAATATCATGTATTGGTCCAGGTAAATCCATTATGTGTAAAATAAAAATAAGAGATAAATAAGTTGAAATATTTCATGACCTTACTGACTACTGACCGGGCCAGGAAAAAGGAGGTTACCCTATCTTTCTTTTTTTTTTGTAAAGGATACGTTCCTAATTGAATCCCAACGTGGTGTGGATTGATGTAGATACAGTTATTGGACCAATCCTTCTTCTGTATCCGAAAGAGCAGTTGGAATTGTATATTTCGAAATCATTACGGATATATGAATCTATTCTAAATCCAAATCAAGCCGCGATTCTCAACAATCAACGGTTATGTTTTGTAGTTACTAACCAACCAAAAAGAAAGAAACTACGCTCCTTTAGATCAAAACTGAATCTTAGTAATCGTTCTTGAATCAAGGGGGTTATCCATGGCTATTTTTATTTGAGTCGAATTCATAATTGGTCGAATTGTGTAATCTCCAATTACTGACATTGGTAACCGACCCAAAGCAATTTGATTATAATTCAATTCGTGACGATCATAAGTAGAAAGTTCATATTCTTCAGTCATAGATAAACAGTTTGTTGGACAATACTCGACGCAGTTACCACAAAATATACAGATTCCAAAATCAATACTATAATTAAGCAGTCGTTTCTTTCTAATATCTGTTTCCAATCTCCAATCAACAACGGGTAGATCTATGGGACATACACGAACACATACTTCACAAGCAATGCATTTATCAAATTCAAAGTGGATTCGACCGCGGAAACGTTCTGATACGATCGATTTTTCATAAGGATATTGAATAGTTACAGGTAAACGATTCGCGTGAGATAAGGTAATCATGAAACTTTGACCAATGTACCTTGCAGCTCGTATTGTTTGTTGCCCGTAATTAATGAATCTAGTCACTATAGGGAACATATAGCGGATATCTATGAATAAATTGATGTTTCTTTCTCTTGCTTGAGAGAAGTTATGAATTTCGAATATGTATTCTGTTACAGTGAAAGGAGTTGGGAAGAAGTTGTCAATAATAGATTACCTAGAGAAACGGGTAAAAGAAATTTCCATCCAAGATTTAATAGTTGGTCCATTCTCATCCTAGGTAAAGTCCATCTTGTTGTGATAGAAATGAACAGGAACAAATAAGCTTTAGCTAATGTAATAAGGACACCAATTGTTGTTCCAAAGACTCCACCCGTTTTATTTATTCCGAAAAGTTCAGGAATGAATATGTACGGAATATATGGATCCCAACCGCCCAAGTAAAGAACTGTTACAAATAATGAAGAAACTAGTAGATTTAGGTAAGAAGCAACGTAAAATAAACCAGATTTGATACCTGAATATTCAGTTTGATAACCCGCTACTAATTCCTCTTCTGCTTCTGGTAAATCAAAGGGTAATCTCTCACATTCCGCTAGGGAAGAAATTAGAAAAACTAAAAACCCTATAGGTTGACGCCACAGATTCCATCCCCAAAACCCATATTTTGACTGTGCCTCAACTATATCAACTGTACTTGAACTGTTAGATAATCATAGTCGATGATAACATCACCGTTCCCATCGCTATTCCAGAACCGTACATGAAACCTCAGCTTCATACGGCTCCTCAACGGCCACAAATAAATCAAAAGACTGGTTCCTTATTACTTTGGCATGTTTGTAGGGTGGGTAGAGTAAAGATGCATCGGAGAGTTCTGAATTCGACCAATGAAATTCTGTCTGCTCTAATAACAAATAAAAAGCGCTTCTGAATTGATCTCATCCTTTATTTTCAAATTCTAATTGATTTTTGTTTAGTAATAGCTTAGTCCTTCAATAAAATACTCGTACTCGTTGTATCAATAGACGACCCATATCTTTCGATTACGAAAAATAATTAGACACTACATACACTAGTTCAGTGTATCATGATAGGAATTCCATCTGTATGAATATGGATGGGTTGGAGGAGATAAACAAAGACATCTTAGTATAGTATTCGGGGTTTCCTATTGTATTTTATTTCTTCCGTTCCTGTTCTTCTTTCTCACTAAAAAGAAAAAGAGGGGATTCTAAACTAAAAAAGGAAAGGATTATTTCGTTCCCGATAGTTATTTCTTTAATCAGTGGATAAGAGCATACTCTGGATCAGAATCGTGAGGAAGTACTGCTTGATCATTTCTACCAACTTAAAGTCCTCATTATGATTCCTTTTATGGCAAAATATCCTTTTGGATACCTTACATTATCTCCATTATTAATCCTTTGTGTACCTTGGTGTTCCTAACCGTCCACTCATTTTTGATTGATCCCCGGTATGGTATGGTAATACATACAATACAATTGTAGAAACTCTATACAGTTGATCTTTTGCATCCGCTTCAAGTCATGGTGACTAATCAACCAATCTTGGGATAAACAGTTTCCACTGCTTATGTTTGCTTTCACCTTACTCTCGTACATAGGGAATGAGAATCAATCTTTTGACTGCAAATTTATAAGCTGTTTTGTTTCACTCATATAACTATCTGGTTTAATTCATTGACCCGAATGATGAATAAAAAAAAAAAGAAAGATATCTATTCAATACACTCAACCCCTTTCCTAGAAAGAAAGGAAAGAGGTAAAAGTTCATGTTCGAACGAATCACACGTAGAGATATTGATAACACACATGGAGTTAACGGTATTTCATAACTAATGGATTGAGCAGCGGCTCGTAGACCACCCGAAAAGGAATATTTATTATTCGATCCATATCCTGACATAAGAAGTCCAATAGGAGCAATACTGGAAATAGCGATCCATAAAAAAACACCTATACTGAGATCGGCTAGAACAAAACGATAGCCAAAAGGAATTGCTGAATAACTTAGTAGAATGGATATGACTGCTATAGATGGTCCGATACTGAATAACCGAACATCTCCTCTAGATGGCAGAAGATCCTCTTTGAAAAGTAGTTTGATCCCATCCGCCGGAGCTTGAAGAATTCCCAAAGGACCAGCATATTCAGGACCAATACGTTGTTGTATCCCTGCGGATATTTCTCTTTCTAACCACACAATCACGAGTACACCTATTGTGATTCCCACTATAGGAGTAAAAATAGGGACAAGCAACCATACGAGGCCATACACCTCTTTTAAGGATTCCGATCTGGAAAAAGAATTGATAGCTTGTATTTCTGTCGTATCAATTATCATTTCAACGATCAACTTCTCCCATAATGATATCTATACTACCTAGTATCGTCATGATATCAGCCAATTTCATTCTTTTAACTAGCTGAGGAAGAATTTGCAAATTGATGAAACCGGGTGGACGAATTTTCCATCTCCAGGGAAAACCACTATTATCTCCGATCAGAAAAATTCCCAATTCTCCTTTTGGGGCTTCGACTCTCACATAAAGTTCTTGTTTCGACAATTCAAAAGTGGGAGAAGGCTTTTTACTAATGAATCGATATTTAAAATCATTCCATTCGAAATCCCTTGCTTTATCAAAGCGCCGTACTTCTAAATTCTCATAGGGCCCGCCCGGAATTCCTTCCAGAGCCTGTTGAATCATTTTTATGGATTCCGCCATTTCACTGATTCGTACTAAATAACGAGCTAATGAGTCTCCTTCTTTTTGCCATTGGACTTCCCAATCGAATTCATCGTAACACTCATAACGATCAACTTTACGAAGATCCCATTGGATTCCGGAAGCTCGTAGCATTGGTCCTGATAAACCCCAATTTATTGCTTCTTCTCCACCAATAATGCCCACTCCTTCAACTCGTTCCAAAAAAATGGGATTCCGCGTAATAAGTTTTTGATATTCAACAACTCCTGTTAAAGAATAATCGCAGAAATCCAAACATTTATCTATCCAGCCATGAGGTAGATCAGCAGCTACTCCCCCGATACGGAAATAATTATGCATCATTCGCATACCTGTGGCAGCTTCGAATAGATCATATAGCAATTCCCTCTCTCTGAAAATATAGAAGAAAGGAGTCTGTGCACCGATATCTGCCATAAAAGGCCCAAGCCATAATAAATGAGAAGCTATACGACTCAACTCCAGCATAATGACTCTGATATAGCTGGCTCTTTTAGGTACTTGAATATTTCCCAATTGTTCTGGTGCATTTACCGTTATTGCCTCTGTGAACATAGTAGCTAAATAATCCCAACGTGTTACATAAGGTAGATACTGTATAATTGTTCGGTTTTCCGCAATTTTTTCCATCCCCCTATGTAAATAACCCAATACGGGTTCACAGTCAATAACATCTTCACCATCTAGAGTAACGATGAGTCGAAGAACACCATGCATTGATGGGTGGTGCGGACCCATATTGACTATCATGAAGTCTTTTCTTGTTTCCGGTACAGTCATATGTTTTCTTCCCCTGATTCATTATTTCATGAATTGCTGGAAACGAGGTTCATCAAAATTCAAGATCCAATAAACCAAATAATTCAAACGAATCTTCAAATTAACGAATTTTTGGTTCCCGAATATCCAACTGACCAATTAATTCTTTATAACGTACTCTATTTTTCTTTGACAAATAAGCCAGTAGTCGTTGACGTTTTCCAAGAATTTTCCGCAGACCTCTCTGAGATAAATAGTCTCTTCTGTGCAATTCCAAATGGGAAGTAAGTCTCCGTATCTTATTGGTGAAACTGAATATTTGAAATTCAACAGATCCTTTGTTTTTTTCTTCTTGCGGAATAACCGAGATTAATGAGTTTTTTATCATAAAAATTTCTTTCTCTTTTTTCTTTCTTTTCTGATATTACTGATCAGAAATAATAATAATGCCGCTCGTTTAGGTCTGGTACGCACAATAAAATAATCTGGATTTAGTCATAGACTACTTTTGTCTATCGAATCCAATTCCAAATTGTATTTCTTCATTGGATTCGATAGAAAGAGATGGTATATTTCTATGCTCACAAAAGGTAATGATTTGGACTTAAGAAAATTCTTCCGATTCATTCCTAGATCCAATTGCTATGATACATCATTGAATCAGTATCGTGTATCAGAATGTATCATAACCTGTGTACATCTGTATGCCTTTATCTGCTGGATATGACACATAATATAGATATATAGCAAACGTACCATCAACTAATTCTGAATCGTGGATACATATGTATCCTTGACATACTGAAACGACTTCCATTATTGATATCAAACCAGTAGCGATTCATACAAGCTAAATCTTCTAATCGATAATTGGGCCAAAGAAACAATTTGAATTGGATCAATTTATTTCTATCCGTATCAATATGCTTGTCCTCATCCAAAAAATGCACACAGTTCCTTATGTTGTAGTCGTCGACCAATACTGGATCGCTATCCAAAAATTCCCAAGCTCCAGAATTAAAACAAACTCGAATTCTATATTCTCTACGACGTCTAGTAGATGGAAGATTGTCAAGAACAAGCAAATCATATTTCTTTTCTCGGCATCTTTGATTAGTTTGGTGCTTATTCTTATGGACCAAGGAAATACCTATTGTTTGATACATAATTGATTGTCCATCCAATTTTATAAACAAACGAATCGGATCGATAATCATTATTCCTCCTTTTATTAATTCTGGAACATTTAGACTAGGATCCATCGAACGCCGTAGCTCCTCCATTATATCCGCACGAATGTCTCCTATTCGTATAGAGTATATAGCAATATCCTTTGGATTTTTTATCTTCTTAAGCAGGAAACAATATACCCTGATACTCGTCATCACTGGTCTATTCAAAAAAGGATTCAAGTCTAATTGAGAAAGCAATTGTTTTCTCAGGAATAAATTTAGTTGTGCTTGACTAATATTCTTCTTGAATCGTCTTTGTTTTCTACCTTTTTTATTAATGTCTGATTCCGCGTAATCTTTTTCAAGATCTTTTTGTTGATTTTGCGGATCTGATCCGAGATTCTTTTGGCCCGGCTGTTCTTTTCCTTTTTGATTAGATAATTGATTAGATAATACTTCACGACGAGCCTTTTCTAATTCACGAAGATACTCTTTTTGATTTTCGCTAATGCTTTCATAATTTAAAACAAGTAATTTAATTGGTATGATCCACGGCTTATGCTTATATGCACCATAAGGTAGCACTAATTCTGAGAAGAACCAAGTTTCCATTTCCAGATTCGATATGGAACGATATAGCATTTCTTCATTCATTCCCATCCAATCAAAAAAGTTTTTTTGATTGGATGGGTTTCTTTCTTGATGAATCGTGAGAGAAAAAAGATCTTTCTTATCAATTATTTGATAATTATTAGTCCCAGTCTTAGTATTTTTATTAATGTTGGTTCCAGTATCTCTATTGGTCGGGGTCTTAATACCGATATTCTTTCTAATAAAATTATGAATAATTCTCCACTCCAAATATTTTCTACCCATATTTTTATCCGTATTAATAATAGACTCTTCTCCTAGATAATCACTATCTTCTCCTAGATAATCACTAATAGAAATATATGAGTATGAGTCCTTCTTGTCCTCATAATGAATATATTTATGTGATAAAAGATCATATCTGTAGTTTTTTTTGAGTTTTTGAATCGGTAATGAATTCATTACATAATTTTTTTGTTTCTCGCAATGAATGGGTTGGTCTTTTTCATATGAATCTTTTTTTGATTCTTTATTTTGACTCGTACGACGTTTACTGACCTTATTTCGCCATTTTTGCGGTACTAACCTAGACCATCTAGTCTGAGAGAAATTGTATTGATAATGACCCCTTAACCAGTTTTTCCATTCATTCATTCCAGAATTCGGAAGTCTTTTAGGACTTGATTTGGCACCCAATATTCCTAGTGTCCGCAAATAGTCTTTTATTCTATCCTTAAAAAAAAGATGTGCTCCGCGATCTTGAAGTACAGATCTCAAGTGATACTTATTAATCACTTGTGTTTGCGATAAATTGTAAAATACATACGCTTGGGACAAGGAAGATAAGTCCCAAGAAGTCTGTGATTTCTCATTACTAATATTAGAATGCGATTCTTTGAGAGTCGAAATAAAGTCAATTGCATTTTTTTGATTTGTTTCATCAATTCTTTTTTCAATATTCTCAATGTATTTATTGATCATTTTTCTTTTTGATTCAAAGAAAAGTTGTGCATGAATTCTGGAAATATTAATGGTACATAGAAAAATATCCATGTATATTCTTTCAATGAATAAATATTTTATGATAAGGCGCAATTTATGTTTTAATCGGGCACCTATTCCGCTTAATATCTCCCAAGTAGATAGCCATATTTCCAATTTTTCAGCATCAAGACCTGTCTCACTAATATTTCCATCTGGAGTTAGAAGGAGGTCTAGTAGTTCTTCTTGCAATTTTTTTATTTCGCCCCCGATTCTCCTTCTCTTAATGTACATCTTCCTCATTTGAATTTGTGAATGAGTCAAATTTGTAGCAGTCGCAGGAGGATTAGATCGAAAGGCCATTCTATTATTATATCTATTATTATATCGAGGGACCTTTCTTTTGGAAACCCCAACCCCCCCCCGATTGCGTCTTGCCGGGAGGATTCTGATAGAGTTTTGCTTTTGAGGCATTTGAAGTTGAGATACTCTCCTTTTTATTTCTCTATTTGATTTGCGGAAATTGGGATTTTTTTTTGCAAATTCTTTTATTTTTTTTTTTATAAATGGAGTTATTTTTTGATTTTGAATCCATCTCGTTTTATCTTCTAAGATCCCTAGTATTGTCCGTAGAAATGGAAACCTTTGTATTAAAGCTCTTATTAGAACTGAAAAATGTTTCTTTTTCTCTTTTCTAATTCTTTTTTGGAGTTCTTTCCAAATGGGTTTAAAAAAAGAAGGTATTTTTTGAGGACGACCAAAAGGTCTTTCCACTGCCCCTCCCCAGATTGTTAAATAAAAAGACTGTTTCGGTTTCCTTTTTCTTTTATTTTCCCAATCTGCATTTCTTTTTTTCTCTTTCATTGGATCTCTATGACGGGATCGTAGCTTAGATCTGCGCCAAGGTTTCGGATAGAAAGGGAATAGGACCTTTATCTGAATACCGTCCATTAACCAGTTGCTCGGAAATTCTGTGTCTGATATTTGAACGCCACTATAAGTGCATTTGATATGTACTTCTTTCTTCCAATCCCTCCAATCCGCGGACCATTCGGGAGTTTGAAGGAATAACATACGGACGAGATTTTTCGCTATTACCATTGAAGGCAATAGGATGTATTTTCTAAAAATCGATTGGGCTAGTAAGGCGAGACTTCTTGATCCTTGCACCGCCAGGACAACATCCCAAAATCCGAATTGTAGCATTTCTTCAAACATAGCTTGTCTATCTTCTACGATTCTTTCTATTTCTTCAATTTCCTTCTCTTTTATCGAAAAAGATCGCGTTTCCCTCAGTTCTTCCTCTTCATATTTTTCTCTCTCAGAATCCGAAGTTGAGACTTCGAGTTTGGGACCTTTCCCCGCCCAATTACTAAAAATGTTTTTCATTTTTTTGGAGATATCAAAAGAAAGAAAAAACATTCTGTCTTTTCTGTCCAAAAAAAGTGGAGACTGGATGTTTGCTTGATACAGACTCAAAATAGCTGTTTTACGTCTTTGAGCGCTCGTGGATCCTCTGATTAGGCCCCTCCAAACATCCGTTTCTTTTGTGTACTCTAGTAGCGCTATCTCGTTGTCTTGTTGTTCTAGTTCACCATCAATACCGATACTAGGATTAGTATCGGTATTCTGATCGTCCTCACTATAAACTAGCAAGCGTTTGTACATTCTTAAAAGAACCGGATAGTCCTCTGTCGGTTCGTCCGCAATTTCTGTCTCCATCTCTTGGAAATCGGTAGCCAAGTAGTGTGACCATCGAGGAACTTTTGTACTGATTGTTTTTTTCCCAATCTCCCTAGACTCCTCTAGAATTGTTTGACGCCTTTGATCAACAATTTCAGGTAGGACTATGTTCCTGCCTATAACTTTTATAGCTAGTTCTTTATTTTTTGGCTCAAAAAGTTCTGGGAAATCAACAATAAGGATACCGAAAATCCTATTTAGCCAAGTCTTTTCTGTGTGAACTCCGGGCGTTTGTCGTTTTTCTTTTTTTTGACGATATGGTCCGCTCAAAAAAGGATCATATACTTTAGGCAAGTATTTTTGCTTATTCTCATCATCGCACAATCTGGTCCTTTTTTCGAGCACATCCAAAACAAGGGCTCCCTTGTCTAGAGCTCTTGTTCGATCTATTAATTCAAGGCACATGTTGTCCTTTTTTTTTCTGTTGATAGAAACCAAATCACTATAGAGATCCCATGGTCGTTTTCTTTTACTAGGCCGAAAATACTTGAACTTTCTTTGCATCATTTTCCAAAAAGTTGACAAACTGGGTGGATATGTCAAAGATATTATTTGTTTTCCATAACCTGGACGTATGCGAAAAAAATATTGTGACATTTCATCTATTACTGGTTTTTCAAAGTTATCATTTTTTATATATCGTAATGGACGATTCCATTGTTTATAGTCGAACAGAACGTTTACTATGTGTTCTTCGAACCATAAGAGGTAGTTTTTACCTACTTTCTTCCCTTGCTCCCATTCTTTGATTTCTGAGCTTTCTGGCACTCTCCTAGTCACTCTCCTAATCAAAGCAGGCGACGGTATTCTGCCTAAATAGTAGATATTGGTGATTAATAAGATAATAACAAAGAGTTGATCTTTAGAATCTATGAACAACTCTGACGCATAGTACTTACAAAATCGAATGTACTTATTCGACCTAATAGAATTCATTTTCCGTATCCAAAATAATACCAATCCAACCCATTTCATGAAGAAAATGTGACCAATTAACCAACCAACAAAACTACTTGTTACAAATAACATCTTGTTGTTGCATCGAAACATAGAAACGTTGACTAATCTGGCTAACGTTGAACTTGGTAAAAGGAATTGATTGAATAATTGAAAA